ATCCCCCGTTTGGTAATACATGTATGGTAATACATACAAACAATAGTGAAAACTCCATACGGTTGATCTTTTGATCCCGCTTCAAGCCAGGATGACTAATCAACCAATCTTGGGGAAAAAGTCCTCTTCTATTTATGTTTAATTCCGCTTAACTCTTAACTCTTGTACATAGGAAATGAGACTCAATCTCTTTTTACTGCGAATTCATAAGCTGTTTTCTTTCACTCATATATAACTATCTAATTTAGTTTATCAACCCAAAGGATGAATAAAAAATGAAGATATCTATTCAATTCATTCAACTTCTCTTATAGAACGAAAGGAATAGGGAAAAGCAAAGTTTATGTTTCAACGAATCACACGTAGAGATATTGATAAAACACATAGAGTTAATGGTATTTCATAACTAATTGATTGAGCAGCAGCTCGCAGACCACCTAAAAAGGAATATTTATTATTTGATCCATATCCTGACATAAGAAGTCCAATAGGAGCAATACTTGAAACGGCAATCCATAAAAAAATACCGATATTTAGATCAGCTAAAACAAGACGATAGCTAAAAGGAATTACTGAATAACTTAGTAGAATGGGTATGACTGCTATAGAGGGTCCAATACTGAATAAAGGAGTATTTCCTCTAGATGGGAAAAGATTCTCTTTGAAAAGTAGTTTTGTCCCATCTGCTATGGCTTGAAGAATTCCCAAAGGGCCGGCGTATTCCGGCCCAATACGTTGTTGTATCCCTGCAGATATTTCTCTTTCTAACCACACAATTACTAATACACCTATTGTGATTCCCAATACAGGAGTAAAAATAGGAACAAACACCCATATGATCCCATAGACCTCTTTTAAAGATTCCAATCTGGAAAAAGAATTGATATCTTGTACTTCTGTTGTATCACTTATCATTTCAACGATCAACTTCTCCCATAATGATATCTATGCTACCTAGTATCGTCATAATATCAGCCAATTTCATTCTTTTAACTAACTGAGGAAGAATTTGCAAATTTATAAAACCCGGTGGGCGGATTTTCCATCTCCAAGGAAAACCACTTTGATCCCCTATCAGAAAAATTCCCAATTCTCCCTTTGGGGCTTCGACTCTTACATAAAGTTCTTGTTTCGGCAATTCAAAAGTAGGAGAAGGCTTTTTACTAATGAATCGATATTCAAAATCATTCCATTCTGGATCCCTTTCTCTATCAAAGCATCGGATTTCTAAATTTTCATAGGGACCTCCCGGAATTCCTTCCAAAGCCTGTTGAATAATTTTTATCGATTCCGTCATTTCACTGATTCGAACTAAATAACGAGCTAATGAATCTCCTTCTTTTTGCCACTGGATTTCCCAATCAAATTCGTCATAAGACTCATAATGATCAACTTTCCGAAGATCCCATTGTATTCCGGACGCTCGTAGCATTGGTCCTGATAAACCCCAATTTATTGCTTCTTCTCCACCAATAGTGCCTACTCCTTCAACTCGTTCTAAAAAAATAGGATTTCGTGTAATAAGTTTTTGATATTCAACAACCCCTGTTAAAAAATAATCGCAGAAATCCAAACATTTATCTATCCAGCCATAAGGTAGATCAGCCGCTATTCCTCCGATACGAAAAAAATTATGCATCATTCTCATACCGGTAGCAGCTTCGAATAGATCATATACTAATTCTCTTTCTCTGAAAATATAAAAAAAGGGTGTCTGCGCCCCAATATCTGCCATAAAAGGGCCAAGCCATAACAGATGAGAAGCTATACGACTCAACTCTAACATAATTACTCTGATATAGCTGGCTCTTTTAGGTACTTGAATATTTCCCAACTGTTCTGGTCCATTTACGGTTATTGCTTCTGTGAACATAGTAGCTAAATAATCCCAACGTGTTACATAAGGCAGATATTGTATAATTGTTCTGTTTTCCGCAATTTTTTCCATTCCTCTGTGTAAATAACCCAATATGGGTTCACAGTCAATAACATCTTCACCATCTAGAGTAAGGATGAGACGAAGAACACCATGCATTGATGGGTGGTGAGGTCCCATATTGACTATCATAAGGTCTTTTCCTGTAACCGGTATATTCATAAGTTTTTCCTCGATTCATTCTTACATGAATTGTTGAAAACGAAAAGAAGTTCATCAAAATTCAAGATCTAATAAATCAAATAATTCAAAATTTTCAAATTAATGATTTTTTGACTCCCGAATATTTAACTGACTAATTAATTTTTTATAACGTACTCTATTTTTCTTTGACAAATAAGAGAGCAGCCGTTGACGTTTTCCCAGAATTTTCCGTAGACCTCTCTGAGATAAATAGTCTTTTCTGTGCAATTCCAAATGTGAAGTAAGTTTTCGTATCTTATTGGTGAAACTGAATACTTGAAATTCAACAGACCCTTTGTTTTCTTCTTTTTTTTCTTGAAAAATAACTGAGATGAATGAATTTTTTACCATAAAACGAAATTTTTTCCTCCCTTCCCCCCATTTTTTTTAAGGATATAAATTTTACCGATCAGTAATAATAATGCTAGTTATTTTGATATAAACAATGATCTTAATTTCGTTATGAACTTCCTAATTTTATCAAATAAAATTAATCAATCCAATTTTATTCGAATAGGGATACAAGAGGATGGTATAGTTCTGCAAAAGAAAAAAAAAAATTAGACCTAAAATTAAAACTAAGAAGATTCTGTTGATTCATTTATAGATCTAATTGATATGTAGGTCATTAAATTAGAATCATGTATCAGAATGGAATGTAAGACAATGTGTGTGCATCCATTGGTTTTCATATACCAGATATAGTACGTGATATCTAGGATAAATTTACTATTAACGAAATTTCAACCGCGGATACATATGTATCCTTATCATACTGAAACGACTACCATTATTGGTATCAAACCAATATCGATTCATACAAGCTAAATCTTCTAATCGATAATTGGGCCAAAGAAAGAGCTTTAATTTAATTAGTTTATTTTTATCTCTATCAAGCTGTTTGCTTTTATCCAAAGCTTGACCACAGCTTTTTATCTTATTGCAAAATGCTGGATTTCTATGCGTACCATTGTTATTCTTTGAATTGAAACAAATTAGAATTCGCAATTCTCTACGACGTTTAGGGGATAAAATATTTTCAGGAACAAGCAAACCATAATGATTTTTGTCTCTATTTTCATTCATTCTTTGATGTCTTGCAATCGATTCATCAAAATTCTTCTTATCAACATAGCTTTTTTCTTGGTATTTTTGATTAATTTGGTGCTTATTCTTATGAACCAACGAAATACCTATGGTTTGATATATAATAAATTGTCCATCATTTTTTACAGACAGACGAACTGGTTCGATAATAAATATTCCCCTTTTCATCAATTCTGTAAGAGTTAAATCCTTCTGAATCATCAGAATATCCAGACTCATTTCTCCCCCTTGAATAGAGGATATAGCAATTTCTCTTGGATTTATCAGTCTAAGTAGGAGACAATATACTTTGATATTATTGATCATTCTTTGATTTACAGAATCATTCCATCTCAATTGAAAACGCAAATACCTTTTTAGGAAGAAATAAAGTTCTGCTTCCGTGTTGCTCTTGTATTGCTTTTTCTTTCTACGTTTTTTTATGTTTGATCCCGCATAATCTTCTTCAAGATCTTTTTCGTGGTTTGAGAGAACCGATCCAAGACTTCTTTGTTTTTGTGCATCTGAGCCAAGATTCCCTTGGTTTCCGAGTTCTTTTTCTTCTTGATTTCGATTCTCTAATTCAAGATATTTTTTTTCATTCAATAATATAAAAGGATCCTCCTTTTTCTTTCCAGTTATGTTTTTATTACCGTTTTCATTTCCATTAAAATTTAAAAGAAGTAATTTTATTGGTATGATCCACGGTTTAATCTTATATGCATTATAAAGTAGCACAAATTCTGGGAAGAACCAAAGTTCCATATTTGATATAGGACGATTTAGTATTTCTTCATTCATTCCCATCCAATCAAAAAAGGGTCTTTTTTGATTGGATGGGTTGATTTCTTTATCTTTATAAATTGTGAAATAAAAAAGACCCTTCTTATTCATTTTATCAATTATTTGATAATTATTAGTCTCAGTCTTAGGTTTTTTATTACTGTTGGTACCGGTAGCGATATCGACCCAGGACTCAATATCGACCTTATTTCTAAGACAAAAATTGAGAATTCTCCAATCAAAATATTTTCTATCCGGAATTTTATTCATATCCATAATATCATCTGCGACTAGAGAATTATGGATAGTGATACCTCCCAGCATATCAAACAATTTGTGTTTATGTATGTTGTAATTATAAAAAATATCTTCTTTATTATTTACTTGGAATGTTGATCCATAAGTATATGAGTCCTTCTTATCCTCATAATTAATAAATTTATATGATAAAAGATCATATCCATAATGTTTTTTAAAATTAGATTTTTGATTCAGTAATGAGTCTGCTTCAAAATAATTTAGTTTTTCGTAATGAATTAACCTGTCTTTTTTATATGAATCCCATTTGTTTAAATCTTTATTTTGAGCCATACAGTGTTGATTGACTCTATTTCGCCATTTTTCTGGTACTAATCTAGGCCATATAATCTTAGAAAAATCGTATTGATAATGACCCTTTAACCAGTTTTTCCATTGATTCATTCCAGAATTCAAAAAGGTTGTATGTCTTAATTTGTAATCCAATATTCCTTGTTTTCCAAAATAATCCTTTATTTCATTCTTAAGAAAAAGAGATGTTCCGTGATATTGAAGGACATACCTTAACTTAGACAAGTTAATAACTTGGGTTTGGGATAATTTGTAAAATACATATGCTTGTGAGAAGGAGGATGGGTCACAACAAATTTTTGAATTCTTATTACTAATATTAGAAAGTGATTTTTTTATAGTCGAAATAAAGTGAATTGTATTTTTATTTGTTTTATTAATTCTTTCTTGATTTGTTTCATTATTGTAAATGTATTTATCAATAATTTTTTTTGTTGATTCAAGAAAAAGTTGTGCATTGATCCTTGGAATATTAATGATACATAGAAAAATATCTGTGTATATCCTTTCAATGAAAAATTTTATAAAAAAATAGAATTTACGGATTAATCGAAGATTTCTTCTTTTTAATATCTGCCAAATATTTTTTGATGATTCTAATATTTTCACATTAGAACTGGTTTTGTTAGAACTAATATTTATTTCTTGAGTTAAAAATCCGTTTTTCTTGTTTTTTGTAATTTTTTCTATTTGATTTCTGATTGTGCTTGTTCTATCAGTCATATCTTTCATTTTTTTTTCGGTCAGTAAATAATTTGTCCAATCTATAGATCGAATTTGAATGGACGATTCGTGAATCATCTGATTATTTATTATCGAATTTTTTTTAGTTTCATTCAATTCATATATTTCTCCCAATCCAAATAATAGAAATAGAATTGAATTTATTTTTGAAAATTTTTTTATTATGCCTTTTAGAAATAGAATGCTTTTGATGACCCATTTTTTTGTTTCTTTTGAGACTTTTAGAAACAATTTTGTTCTTTCTTTTAAAACTATAAAACATTTCGTTTTAAATTTTAGAATTTTTTTTTTGAGTTCTTTAAAAATGGGTTCAAAAAACGAACGTTGTTTTCGGGGAGAACCAAAAGGTAGGTCAGTTTCCATTCCCCAAACCGTTAAGAAACAAAAATCATTTTTTTGCCCTTTCTTTTTTTTCATTGGATCTTTATGAGGGGATCCTGAATGAGATCTGTGCCAAGGTTTCAGGCAAAAAGGAAATAGGATCTTTATCTGAATACCGTCTGTTAACCAGTTTTGCGGAAATTCTGTTTCTGATAATTGAACACCATTATAGGTGCATTTAACATGCATTTCCCTATTCCAATCCTTTAAATCCTCGTACCACTCGGGAAATTGAAATAATAGCATCCGAACGATATTTTTAGCTATTATCAATGAAGGTAATAGAATATATTTTCTAATAATCGATTGGGTTACTAACGCAGAACCTCTTATTACTTGAGCAAATAAAATGGTATCCCAGGCTTCGGCTATTTCTATCCGTCTTTTCTCTTCTCTTTTGTACTTTTCTATTTTGTCCTCTTCTTGTTTCTCAATTTTTTTTGTCTTTTCTTCTGTGTAATCAGAAATTTGTGATTCTTTGTTTTTCCACATCCAACCAGAGATATCAAACGAAAAAAAAAGGGGTTTGTCTAGTCTGTCCAAAAAAAGTGGGGAATGCACATTTGCTTGAAACAGTTCACAAGTAACTGTTTTACGTCTTTGGGCACGCATGGATCCTTTGATTAGGTCTCGACGAAAATCCGATTGTTGCGAATAACGTATCAAAGCCACTTCGTCTGTTTGATCAGTATTATTAGTATCTTTGGTAGTAGTATAAGTATCGGTATTCAGTTGGGTATCAGTAAACACCACTACACGTTTGGCTTTTCTTGAACGAATTTCAGGCTCCTCTCCCACTTTTTCTTCGCTTTCTCTCTCCTGTTGTTCTAAAAAGTCGATTAATTTGTATGACCATCGAGAAACTTTTTTACTGATTTCTTTTATTCCAATAGATTCTTTTCCGCTTGTTTGATCATTGGGATTAGTTATAACTGCATTGAATAAAAATTTCAAAAATTTTATTTGATCTTTTGAATCCATTTCTCCTTGTTTGTGTTCTGGAAATAAAGAAAGTCTTTTTTTTGTTGATAATGATTTTCTATTAAATGTGTCTATTGTCTGTTCAAATTCGTCATAATCAGTAGTAAGAAGTATACCATGAATTTTATTTATTCCAAGCGTCCCTATGTTTTTTTTTATAGAGGTTTCGTTTATGATTGAGGGGGAAAACTTTTTTTTGATTCTTCCACGATAGGGTCCATGCAAGAACGGATCATATATTTTAGGCAAGTATTTTTTTTTTATCTTATCATTACACAATTGAGTCCTTTTTTCGAGTATATCCAGCTCAAAATATCCTTTATCTAAAGCTTTGATTCTATTTTTAAACTCGTTTCTTAGGTTTCTCCTTTTTTTTTCATTGGTAAAACTCCAATGATTAAACAATTCATCATAGGGTAGTATTTCTGTTGTGAAAAAAGACATCTTTTTTTTTATCATTTCCAAAAAAGTTGACAAACTAGGTGGATACATAAAAGATATTCTTTCGTTTCCATCACTTTCACATGTATAAAAAAAATATTGTGACATTTCGTTTTTTACAGCATTTTCCAATCGATCGTTTTTTATATATCGAAATGGGCGATTCCATTGTTTATAATCGAAAAGAAGATTCACAAGAGGTTTTTCAAACCATAATAAATCTTCTTTTTTTTTTAATATTTCTAACTTCGAATTTTCTTGATTCCCATCCAGATAAGAAGTTTCATAAACTGGGCTATTTTTATAGCATGTCTCTTTAAAGTGAAAGTGGAATTCATCCTTTGTTTTTTTTTTGT